TCTTTCGATTTTTTTTCGTTCCTATTCTCCTTTCTCAAAAAAAGGGGACTTTAAACAAAGTTAAAGGATTACTTCGTTCTTGATAGTTATTTACTTAATCGGTGAATAGAAGTATACTCTGGATCGGAATCGTGGGAAGTACTCCTTTATCATTTCTACAAATTTAAAGCCCCAATTTTAATTCTTTTTATACACAGAAAAATACACTTACAAAATCTCTATTACGAATCCTTAGTGTACATTAGTGTTCCTAGCTATCCACTCATTTTTATGAATCTACTTTTGGTAATACATACGTAGTAAAAACCTCATAAAGTTGATCCTTTGAACCCGCTTCAAGTCATGATGACTAGTCAATCAATCTTGGGGTAAAGAGTCTCTAATACTTATGTTTACTTTTCTTAACTCTTGTACATAGAAAATGAGATTCAATCTTTTACTGCAAATTTAGAAGCCGTTTCTTTCACTCATATAACTATCTAGTTTCTTTCATCAACCCCCGAATAATGAATAAAAAAAATAGATATTCAACTCATGGCACTTCCTTCCTAGAAAGAGAAGCAGTCGGGGGAATTTTATGTCTTAACGAATCACACGTAGAGATATTGATAACACACATAGAGTTAATGGTATTTCATAACTAATTGATTGAGCAGCAGCTCGTAGACCACCTAAAAAAGAATATTTATTATTTGAGCCATATCCTGACATAAGAAGGCCGACAGGAGCAATGCTTGAAATAGCAATCCATAAAAAAACACCGATACTGAGATCGGCTAGAACAAGGTGATACCCAAAAGGAATTACTAAATAACTTAATAAAATTGATATGACTGCTATAGATGGTCCAATACTGAATAAACGAGTATCTCCTCTAGATGGAAGAAGATTCTCTTTTAAAAGTAATTTGGTACCATCTGCTAGAGCTTGAAGAATTCCCAAAGGTCCTGCGTATTCAGGACCAATACGTTGTTGTATACCTGCAGATATTTCTCTTTCTAACCAAACAATTACTAATACACCTATTGTGATTCCTAATACAGGAGTAAAAATAGGGATAAGCATCCATATGATTCCATAGACCTCTTTTAAGGATTCCAATCTAGAAAAAGAATTGATAGCTTGTACTTCTGTTGTATCAATTATCATTTTAACGATCAACTTCTCCCATAATGATATCTATACTACCTAGTATCGTCATAATATCAGCCAATTTCATTCTTTTAACTAACTGAGGAAGAATTTGCAAATTAATAAACCCCGGCGGGCGAATTTTATATCGCCAAGGAAAAACACCCTTATCTCCTATCAGAAAAATTCCCAATTCTCCCTTTGGTGCTTCCACTCTTGCATAAAGTTCTTGCTTCGACAATTCAAAAGTCGGAGAAGGTTTTTTACTAATGAATCGATAATCAAACTCATTCCATACAGTATCTTTTACTCTATCAAAGCGGCGGATTTCTAAATTTTCATAGGGCCCTCCAGGAATTCCTTCTAGGGCCTGTTGAATTATTTTTATGGATTCTGTCATTTCACTGATTCGTACTAAATAACGAGCTAAAGAATCCCCCTCTTTTTGCCATTGGACTTCCCAATCAAATTCGTCGTAACACTCATAATGATCAACTTTACGAAGATCCCATTGTATTCCGGAAGCTCGTAGCATTGGTCCCGACAAACCCCAATTTATTGCTTCCTCTCCACCAATAATGCCTACTCCTTCAACTCGTTCTAAAAAAATGGGATTCCTTGTAATAAGCTTTTGATATTCAGCAATTCCTGTTAAAAAATAATCGCAAAAATCCAAACATTTATCTATCCAGCCATGAGGTAAATCAGCAGCGACTCCGCCAATACGAAAAAAATTGTGCATCATTCGCATACCGGTGGCAGCTTCGAATAGGTCATATATCAATTCTCTTTCTCGAAAAATATAGAAGAAAGGAGTCTGTGCCCCAATATCTGCCATAAAAGGGCCAAGCCATAACAAATGCGAAGCTATACGACTTAACTCCAACATAATGACTCTGATATAACTGGCCCTTTTAGGGACTTGAATATTGCCTAATTGCTCTGGCGCATTTACAGTTATTGCTTCTGTGAACATAGTAGCTAAATAATCCCAACGTGTTACATAAGGCAAATATTGTATAATTGTTCGATTTTCCGCAATTTTTTCCATACCTCTGTGTAAATAACCCAATATTGGTTCACAGTCAATAACATCTTCACCATCTAAAGTAACAATGAGTCGAAGAACACCATGCATTGATGGGTGGTGAGGTCCCATATTGACTATCATGAGGTCTTTTCTTGTAGCTGGTACAGTCATAGGTTTTTCCTGATTCATTCTTCCATGAATTGCTGAAAGCGAAAAGAAGTTCACCAAACTTTAAGCCAATAATTCAAACTAACTCTTCAAATTAACGAGTTTTTCTCTCTCGAATATCCAACTGCCCTATTAATTCTTTATAACGTGCTCTATTTTTTTTTGACAAATAAGCCAGCAGCCGTTGACGTTTTCCGAGAATTTTCCGCAGACCTCTTTGAGATAAATAGTCTTTTTTGTGCAATTCCAAATGTGAAGTAAGCCTCCGTATCTTGTTGGTGAAACTTACTACTTGAAATTCAACAGATCCTCTGTTTTCTTTGTTTTCTTCTTGTTCTTGCAAAATAATTGAAATAAATGAATTTTTTACCATAAAAGAATTTCACACTCCCCTTTTTACAGATATTTATTTTATTGATCAGTAATAATAATGTCACAAATTTTAATTTTAATGTAGTATATACAATAATCATAATTTCTTTATACATTCCTAGTTTTATCAATTATTAATCAATCCGATTTTTGAGTTCATTTGTATAGTGATACAAAAAGACGATACCAAATAGTTTAGTCCGAAGATTCGATTGATAAATTTATTCTGTTGATTAATTTATAGCTTTAATTTAATTGATACCCCATTTTCCTTAATATTCACGTATCCTAGACTGGGATGTAAGACAGCGCATATGCGCATCGGGTTGCTTGCATATAACATGGTCGCGGACAGAAGAAAAAATGAAAAATTGATAGAACAATAGAATATATAGGAAACTCAAAATTTTTAATCAGGGATACATATATATCCTTAACATACTCAAGCGGCTCCCATTATTGGTATCAAACCAATAGCGATTCATACAAGCTAAATCTTCTAATCGATAATTAGGCCAAAAAAAGAACTTTAATTTATTTAATTCATTTTTTTTTCTGTCAAAATTTTTACTTTTCTCCAAAAATTGACTCCAGTTTTTTATCTTGTTTTCCTTGCAAAATAAATTATTTCTATGCACACCATTCTGATTCTTTAAATTCAAATTGAAAGAAATTAGAATTCTCAATTCTCTACGACGTCTAGACGATAAAATTTTTTCAGGAACAAGCAAATCTAAATTATTTTTGTCTCCATTTAGAGTTTTTATTTTATGTCTTGAAATGGATTCATCAAAAGTATTCTTAGCAACATTTTTGGGGTTTCGGTATCTTTGATTACTTTTGTGCTTACTTTTATGAACCAAGGAAATACCTATGATTTGATACATAAAAAACTGTCCGTCATTTTTTACAGATAGACGGGCAGGTTCCATAATTAATATTCCCTTTTTCGTTAATTGTGTAAGATTTAAACGCCTCCTCATTATATCCAGATTCATTTCTTTCCTTTGAATATAGGATATAGTAATTTTTCTTACATTTATGAGGCTAACCAGCAGACCATATATCTGGATATTATTCAGCATTTTTTGATTCAATTGATTCAAACGTCCAGTCCATCTTAATTGCAAAGGAAAATCTCCTTTAAGGAATATTTTTAGTTTTTCAATGGATTCTAAAAAATATTCTTCAATATTGTTTTGATTCTTTAATTCAAAATATTGTTTTGAATTTGATGGGCTAAAATTTAAAAAAAACTCATCCTCCTCTTGTTTTCCCTTGATATTTTTATTTTCAATAAAATTTGGATTTATATTCAAATTAAAAAGAAGTAAGTTGCTTGGGATAAACCAAGGTTTCTCTTTATATTTATGATAAAGTATCACAAACTCTGGAAAGAAAAAAATTTTCGGATTCGATATGAGGCGATTTAAGATTAAGAATTTTTCATTCATTCCCATCCAATCAAAAGACATTCCCATCCAATCAAAAAAGACCTTTTTGTAATTGATTTCAGAATTTGAATCAATTGGAAGATAAAAAAGACCATTACCTTTATTATTAAGTTTATCCCTGATTTGGTCTTTTTTAGGTTCAACCTCAATATTTGTACTAAATTTCCAACCCAAATATTTTCTATCTGTATTTTTTTCCTTATCTATAATATCACTTTTTCCTAGATAATTCTTGATAGGAATATTCTTGAGTATGCTAAAAATTTTTTCGTTATTTATGTTGGAATTTTCTTGATTCTTATTTGTTTCTAATGATGATCTATAAATAGAGGCCTTCTTCTTAGTTTCAGAATGAATATATTTATATGATAAAAGATCATATCTATAGTTTTTTTGAAAATTCTCCTCTTTATTTGGTAATAAATATACTTTCAAATTTTGTTTTTTTTTTGAATCAAATAATTGGTCTTTTTCATAGGAATACCGTTTATTTAAATCCTTATTTTGAGACATATGGCATTGATTTAGTCCATTTCTCCATTTTTGTGGGACTAATCTAGACCATGTAATCTGCGATAAATCGTATTGATAATGACCTCTTAACCAGTTTTTCCATGGATTCATTGCATTATTTGGAAGTTTCTTATGTCTTACTTCGGAATCAAATATTCCTTGTCTTCCAAAAAGATCTTTTATTTCATTCTTAAGAAAAAAAGAAGGTCCATTATATTGAAGAAGAGATCTTAACTTATTGAAGTTAATAACTTGGGTTTGTGATAATTTAAAAAATACATATTTTTGTGACAAGTAAGATAAATTAAAAAAAATATGTGACTTCCGCTTAC